TCTATTTTGTGAGGATCAATCAAATAATAAAAAGATTCTATAAAAGTAATGATAAATAGATACGAATAGAGTAAGAAAAGAAGGAAATAAAAAAACATAGTATAGAAAAGATATCCAAAATTATATAGAAATCACTATCCTACCCTTAGTTTTTATTTCCTTAATTTAATTGAATTTCGCTTGATTAGGGCAAAGTTCCTTAAAAACCTCTGCCTTTTTTAAAATATCCTGAACAGTTCCTGTAGGCTGAGCGCCTTTTTCAAGGAAATAGAGAATAGCGGGAACGTTTAAATAAGTTTGATTCTTGATCGGATCATAAAAACCCACTTTCCGAAGATCTCTTCCTTCTCTTCGGGACCGAACATCAATTGCAACGATTCGATAGACGGCTCATCGGGATAGATGTAGATGAAAAAGAACCCCCCCCCCTAGAACCGTATAGGAAGTTTTCTCTTCGTACGGCTCGAGAAAAAATGATTCGAAGTTTTGTCTATGGATAAAATTAGAATAAATAGGAAAGGAATCCGTAAAATAAATTAGCCTATAATTTAACTCATATTTATTTAGCACCCTTCCTGAAAAATAAAAAATCATTTGTACTCATAACTCAAGTTGAATAATTCTCAAATATCTTAAAGATTTTTCTTTAAGATATTTTTTTATTGAGTGGTCTTTAACCCCCCTTTTGTCTCGTTTAAAATCTGTTTGGATTCTTTATCGGGATCCGTGAGACAATTGAAGTGGTGTTTCCTTGTTCTGGGATCCTTTATCTTTGTTTTAAATCCTTAGGTTTAGACATTACTTCGGTGCTTCTTAATCCTTTCAAAATGGTAGCAACATACCCCTTTTGTGATTTCTTTCTATCAAAGAATCATACCGACGGTTGATTCGCGCGCGATACACTGTGGATCGAAAAAGTTTTAGCCGTTCCAACAAATTTTTTTTGAATTGAAAATTTGCTCGAATCGGATCCTTTGAATTTCTATATCGAAGATATACTTACGAAGTTGTTCCAATTTATTGATTGGCATTAACCCTAGATCGTTGTCCCTGAGAAATTAATCAATACCTTCTACTCGAGCTCCATCGTGAACTATTTACATTACAACCCAATAAAAAAAGAAGGGTTCTAGTAGAATAGAACAAACGACGTCGAGCCAAGAGCACCTTCACTCCTATATAAAATGGCGGATGTAAGAATAAGAATCCACACTGGATCGTGTCCTTCAAGTCGCACGTTGCTTTCTACCACATCGTTTTAAACGAAGTTTTACCATAACATTCCTCTAATTTGGAACCAGTATGGAATTGATTCAATTATGGAATCATGAATAGTCATTGGTTCAGTCGGTACAGAGACATAGTAATTTCTATTTTTTCTTATCTCCATAGATAATAAATACTTTTCTGAAAAAATCTTAGCAAGACCCCGGCTTTTTTGTACGAATGGAACATTTTTCTATAAATCTCTATCTAAAAAAAATATCTAATAGAAATATGCAGAAATATAAATATAGAAATAACATAACTAACAGAAATAACAGAAATAACACGAATAAATAAATTCTATTTGACTCTGCCTCTTCAAGTGACTCAATAAGATAGACTGACCCATTTCCAACTTCCCAAAGATTCAAGCCATAAGGAATCATTACAAATCTTGATAATTGAAAAAGTTTCCTACTTATACATCATTATTTGAGTCAAGTTTTACAGTAAAGACTATATTTTATTATCATAAGAAAGATAAATCTCTGTTTCTTTTCGAATCGAATTGTCAATGATTTAAAGCAAATAAGCTAAATAGATCGAACAATAAAAATAAATACCATTGTTAAATATTTCAATTTTAATATTTTAGGGATGCAAATTATTTTTCACAAAAATAGAAAGACTATTGTCACTGAAATAGGATAACAATACATACCTATAGACTAAGCACTTCCTCGTTTTATATGTATTTTCATATTTTGTTTAACCCGAGGTTAAGTAATCTTTCTGCAACTGTGATCTAGGTCGCATCTTATCTGGATCACAAAAGGATTCAGTTACATTTGCATGTCATTTGAACCAGATTTAGTTCCGTTTGTGAAAAACTGAGAGATGATTACAAAAAGAATCATTCAAAATCAGAAAAGAAAGAAGAATCATATTCTATCCAATATTAGGCCTTGAAACAGAATCTTGTTGAACAAAAAAGCTGTATTCGTATACAATGGATATGCTCTGGGACGGAAGGATTCGAACCTCCGAGTAGCGGGACCAAAACCCGTTGCCTTACCACTTGGCTACGCCCCATTTATATTTTTATTGGACACTAATACTAATAAAGAATAATATTGGTATTAAGTGTTCGTCAATTCCAGTCCAACTATCTATATAAAATCTTTATTCTTTATAGAATGTATTATAGATTCGTGCTAGGATTTTGACATGTGTATATCTAGAATTCAACTGAATTTATTGATCATTACATAGAATTCAATTAAGATATTGTATGAAAGTATGATTTCTTCTATTCTCCTTTGAGAATTGGAGGATTTTTGATTGGGCGGAAAAAGAAGGATTTTTTTGTCTACCTTACTTTCTTCATTTTTCCTTATATCAATAACTCAATCAAAATGCAATTATCTCGACGAACAAAATGTCTGTTATGCTTAATATCTTTAGTTTGATCTGTCTTAATTCTGCCCTTTATCCGAGTAGTCTTTTCTTCGCCAAATTGCCCGAAGCCTATGCTTTTTTGAATCCAATCGTAGATGTTATGCCAGTAATACCCCTGTTCTTTTTTCTTTTAGCCTTTGTTTGGCAAGCTGCTGTAAGTTTTCGATAAGATCTTTAATACTATCCTAGAAAATTCATGATTTATTCGAGAAAAATTATAACAATTGATAAGATCAAATAAGTCTGCCAGTATGAACCTTCGATTCAAACATTGAAATTCTTGGATAGCTGCGAGAAATCTGGTTCGCCCCATTTCCCGATTCTAACCCCTTTTCCGGCGAAAGACCTTATTAGGTTAGGGTCCCTTACAATATCTAATTGTGGGTATGAAAGTGATTTGCGGTAATCAAAGACTCTTATTACAAATTTCAACTTCATTTGAATTTCTGAACATTCTTTTCTATTTCTAGAATTCATTTCTTGGTGTCAAAATAGGATATGTGATATAAAAATGGAGGATCTATCATCTTTTCTCGTTTTCCTTTTTCAAAAAATGATCTTGGAGGTTGTGTAATGCTTACTCTCAAACTTTTCGTTTACACAGTAGTAATATTCTTTGTTTCTCTCTTCATCTTTGGATTCCTATCCAATGATCCAGGACGTAATCCTGGACGTGAAGAATAAAATAAAAATTTCGTTTTTCTTGCTTGATTTTACAATTTTCTTAAGATTTTCTTTTATCTATTCCACACGTTTAACTAGTAAAAAAATAAAAAGGGGGTTGCGAAATTTGAAAGAAAAAAATGGAAAGTCATCAACGGAAACGGAAAGAGAGGGATTCGAACCCTCGGTACGAATAACTCGTACAACGGATTAGCAATCCGCCGCTTTCGTCCACTCAGCCATCTCTCCCAATTGAAAAAGATAATTACTATCTTACATTACACATCAAGTAAGGATTAAAGAAAGTATTTCTTTGACATTCTTTATCGTTATTATATAATTAGCAATTCCATTTAGATGCTCGAAAGATCCAAATAGAAAGATAAATAAAGAAGACCTTCTTCCTTTTATTTTGTTCGAAGTGCCTTTTGGGCCTGGCCCGGTCAATACCCAGCCGGGCCTTTTTTTGTTCCAACAAATTCCCTTTATTTTTTATTTATAGGCAATATAAATAAGATACCAAATTGGGTATCTGTGTAAGAATTTACGTTCTGGGGTTTACATATACTTATAATTTTTGTTATAATGGAAATTGAGAATAATGGAAATTGAGAAGGATTTTTGGTTCAAAAGAATTAATACTGATTAAGTATGTATCAATTTGTATTTTCTTATGTCATTAGGCAAACCAAATTTTAGATTCAAACCCAAGAATCATTCAGGAATTCTCAGTCAACGAATAGTTAATGGTTCCCATTTGTCATAAATTTTGGCTTTTTTGGGTGAAAATATACATTTGATTTTTCAATAGAAAAGTGAGGGGAAGTTTTTCGGCATTGTGCGTTTTGAGATACTATACAATCAATCGAAGGGGTGGATCAAATACAATCAAAAGGGTTTATTTTCTAATTTTTCTAAATTTAGAAAAAGGATTAAAAAAGGATGCAAGATGCAAGTACAATAAACTAAAGTTTAGTAATCCAACCCAAAAAGGGAAAATTTTCTACTATTGTGTATCGTTTTGGCGGCATGGCCGAGTGGTAAGGCGGGGGACTGCAAATCCTTTTTCCCCAGTTCAAATCCGGGTGCCGCCTCATAAACAAACGAATCGAATATAGACTCGCGAGAATCTCTGAGTGTTCAAGCATTGAATCACTATTAGATTGAGATTGGATGGATAATTTACTTTTTTATAGAAAAAGTATAGAAAAAGTGAAAAAAATCATTTTTTCCCCTCCTCAAGAGTATAATATACTATCTCCCAACTGCTTCAGAGAGACAATCGGGAAAGGCTACGGATTAGATCAAATAGGAAAGAAAAGTATGTAATAGATAGCAATTTTGCTATTTTTACTTATGAAGGCAAAAAAAAAAGGAATGGGCCCTCTTATTTTATTACTACATGTTCCATTAGTAACATTCCTTTGTGGTGTCATTGTGTATTTTACTTGTGTTTAGTCTTTGCCAATTAGAAATCATATCATATAGTAATTTTTTAGAAATGGATTTATTTGATTGGTTCATCAATAGTGTTTCGCCAGAATCCCTTTTTGACTCTGGACCATTGATTCTACTATTATTAGTGAGCAATAACGGAATAATTCTATCATAGAGATAAGGGACATAATTCACATGGATATAGTAAGTCTTGCTTGGGCTGCTTTAATGGTAGTCTTTACATTTTCCCTTTCACTCGTAGTATGGGGAAGAAGTGGGCTTTAGAAGCACTCCTAATTTAGTTGAGGAATGAAAGGGTATCAATTGTTTTATAGATCGTTCTGCAACGCATTTTTTTATTTGAATTGAAATTGAAATAATTTTCAAATAAAAATATCTTCATTTCGAAATTCCATTGGATTCTAGTGGAGAAATGTATTCTATAACAGTAAAACGATTATTTCAGATTGATCGGAATAAATAGATGTATCATTGATCGGAATAAATAGATGTATCAAAGAAATAGAATTGGGTCCTACGTCAATTCCGTATATGGATTAATAACTACAGATATTGAAGATAAAAGCTAATATAGTACCAACTTTATTAGAAAGTCAAGTACAACTTTATACACTACAATAACACTAATAGAGAGTATGGTAAGAAATCAATTGATTTCTTACTTACCATACTCTCGGATCTCATAGAATACCGTCGATTATAGCCCGTTGATTTCATTTAAGACGCAAAAATAGAATCCTTTTCATTTGATTTCTTCAACTATTGATCAGAAATCAGAATTGAAGTTTCATTTAAAGTAATTAATCATTTTGACTGACTGTTTTTACGTAAATTATAAGTAGAAAAGCGGTAGGAACTAAAATGAACAGTGCAGTAGCAATAAATGCAAGAATATTTACTTCCATAATCTCATCGTTTTTTTTATTTCACAATAACTCGGGATTTAATCCCATAGAGATGATAAATCTTTCACCTGTCAATTCAATGAATGCACTCCCTATCGATGATCTTGAATCGGATCAATATCATGAATAACAATATCTGATCCATTAAATTAATTCGTCGTCGAGAATTGAATAGTATAACATACGAAGATCTTTTATCTATACCGAATCCAAGATTTGATTCCCGTCCCAATCCAAAATTCCTTTATTTATCCTTCTTTTCTATAACCTACCTTAGGTCTTCCTTGTAGAACCATCAAATGAAGTAGCATCTAACCACTCGTCCGTTTCCATTAACTACAAAACCCCAACAAACAATACAAAGCGAAGTGGAAAAAGAGAGGAATTAGGTTCTAAACGCCGTTTTTTTAATGATCCAATTTTCTTTGGAAGACAAAGAAGTATGATAAAGATGAGTCGCGGGAGCAAAGACGGAATATTCTATCAACTTCACTATTTTAGTAATTTTCATTTTAGTTTAGGGTTTGTTCTTTCTTCGACAGAATCCTGAAAAAAAGGGGGGGAAAGACCTTCGGAATTCAATTACGCTCTCTGTCCCTTATTTCACAGAAAAAGGAGAGGCGAATTGATGTACTTATTGGATCCGTCGGGACTGACGGGGCTCGAACCCGCAACGTCCGCCTTGACAGGGCGGTGCTCTTGCCTATTGAACTACAATCCCAGGGGAATCAGAAGGGATCTAGCAGAAAATTTCCATTCTTTTTTATTCTCTCGTATCAGGTATTTCTTAAGAACAAGAGGGTTCTACCATCTGATGGTAGATTGGCGAATTGTTGGGCCGAGCTGGATTTGAACCAGCGTAGACATATTGTCAACGAATTTACAGTCCGTCCCCATTAACCACTCGGGCATCGACCCAACGCCTAATTGATTTTAGACGATTGAAAATCTCATTCCTTTTAGACGACTGAAAATGTCATTTCTATGGGCGTTGTTCACCCCCAGAGGGGCTTGAACCCTCGTTATCTCCGTGAAAGAGAGAAGTCGTAACCGCTGGACCATAGGGGCCGAGGGTCAGCATAAGGAAAATACCAAAAATCGTATAGTATAGTTCCCTAAGTACGACCTCTCTCGGCGATGAATGGGATAGAAAGACAATGAATAGGCTCAACAGCAGATAAATAGGCTCAACAGCAGATAAATAGGCTCAACAGCAGATAAATAGGATCAAACCGAAAGACTCGTTAACTCTTCTGGGGGTTAATGGTAATCAAACTTTACCATTAAACTATACAATCTTTAAACTTGAAAGAGAGAAAGACCAATGAAATAAAGTTTCTGAATCAAACCGAAAAACAATGGTCGAGAACTTTCTTTCTTCTTTCGTTTTTCTTTCATTATCCAAGGGTTACGCTCGGTAACCAACCAATCTTTTGACTTGTTTAACTAACCAAAAGAGTGATTTGTGCCTTGATAATGATAATGGGAATTATATTCCGCCCTAAGTCAGGCGTCAATTGACCACGGAAAGGAGAGAAAGGAGAGCATTAAACAAAGCAAGAAGACAGCCGGACGAGGTATTTTTGCACGTGTTTAACGTTTAATAAATACGAATTCAGATGGTTTTCTGGTATTCAATATTCAAGTAGATTAGAATATAAATACCGTTATACATTATAATATAAGAAACTGAATCAGTTTTGATATTCTAAAAAAAATCCTAAAACATAGTAAGCCTAAGTGGGAGAATTTTGTTTCTAGGACTGTTTTGTCAATTCCGTTCCATTTGCATCTCTTAAAAATGCCAATT